CTTGAGGCCTCTTGCTCATATCTCTCATCAAAGGGCCCTATTCTATAATGTTTCTTTAGCAGATCCCCCGCTAACCCGAGCGAACATTCAAATATCTGTCCCACATTCATTCGTGAGGGGACTCCTAATGGATTGAATACCATATCAACGGGCGTTCCATCTTGCAAATAGGGCATATCTTGTCTAGACAAAATCTTAGAAATTATACCCTTATTCCCATGCCTTCCAGCTACTTTATCACCTACTTTGATTTCACGTTTCTGTGAAATATATACACGAATCCTTTCTGGATTATAATTGGAAACCCCTTTTCTATGGATCCATCTCACATCAATAACTCGACCCCTTCCCCCTATAGGTAGTCTTAGAGAAGTTTCTTTTGAAGTGGATACCTGAATGCCAAGTATAGCTCGTAATAATCTATCCTCCGGGGCATATGAAGATTCGCTCGCTGTCTGAGGTGTTAATTTACCTACTAAGATATCACCTGTTTCTATCCAAGATCCCAGCATCACAATTCCATTTCTGTCTAAATTTCGGAGTAAACGAGCCTCTAAATGCGGAATATCCTTAGTGATTCTTTCAGGACCTTGGCTTGTTACATGAGTCTGAATTTCATATTTCCGGATGTGAAAAGAAGTATAAATATCTTCATAGACCAGACGTTCGCTAATTAGTACTGCGTCTTCAAAATTGTAACCTTCCCATGGCATATAAGCTACTAATACATTTTTTCCTAAAGCGAGTTCCCCACCAGCTGTAGCCGCACCACCCGCTAGAATTTGTCCCTTTTTAATGTATTTACCCCGCTTAACCTGAGTTTTTTGATGCATACAAGTATCTTTGTTGGAACGTTGATACATAACTAATGGAATGCTTAGAGTATCCCCATTACTTGAGAAAATGATCTTTTGAGTATCAGTATAAATGATTTTTCCCTTGCGTTCGGCTATAGCTGAAATCCCCGAATCTAGAGCCGTTTGGCCTTCCAACCCAGTTCCAACAATGCACTTCTCGGACCGAGAAAGGGGAACTGCTTGGCGCTGCATATTAGAACTCATTAAAGCTCGATTCGCATCATTATGCTCGATAAAAGGAATGAGGGAAGCTCCAATCGAAAAATATTGGAAGGGAAAAATGCTTCTAAGATGAATCTCTTCCCATGCAATAGTCAGGAATTCTTGACGATATCGAGCAGGAACAACCTGTTGTTCTTGAATACCCCGATTCAAGGCCAAAGAATTTCCTGCTGCTACCATATAATATTCATCTATATTTGGTGATAAATAAATCATCTGTGCCTCTTTTGATCTCTCAGATAATTTATAAAACGGACTCTCTATAGATCCCCAATAACCAACCTTCACATGAATAGCTAATGATCCAATAAGTCCAACATTGATTCCTTCGGACGTGTCAATAGGACAAATACGTCCATAGTGACTCGGGTGGATATCTCGTATCCGAAAACTAGCAGTTCGCCCCGTCAATCCTCCAGGACCCAAATAACTCCATTTTCGCCCATGAACAATTTGTGTCAACGGATTAGTTCGATCCAAAACTTGAGATAAAGGGTGTAGGCCAAAAAACGATTCATAAGTAGTTGTTAATGAAGTTGAAGTTACCAAATTTTGAGGAGTCGGTATCAATTTATGCCTGATTGCTCCACATATAGTTCCTCGAACCGTATTTTCTAAACGAACAAGAGCCAATCCGAATTGATCCTGTAATAGATCTGCTACAGAACGAATACGTTTATTTTTCAAGTGATTCATATCGTCAAGTGTACCCATTCCCAATTTCATTCCAATCAAATGATCCACAGCAGCCAATAGATCTCGTGGTAACAAAAAAGTATTGTTTTGGGGTATATCAAGATTCAGTCTCCGGTTCATATTTCGTCGACCAATCTTTCCTAATTCACATCTTTGTTGAAAAAATTTCTTTTGTAATTCCTTGCATAAGGACTCAGAAAATACCGGATCCCCCCCTACACAGGCAAATTGTTGATAAAACTCCAAAATAGCACTTTCTTTTGACCCAATATTTTTTTTCTCTTTATCATTCGGGAAAGACAAGAAAATCTCAGGGTAACAAACATTATCTAGAATTTCTCTTATATTCGAACCCATAGCTGATGATAGAACTAGAATAGATATTTTTTGTTTTCTACTTACACGGGCCCATATCCTTGCTTTTCTATCAATTTCTAATTCCGACCTTCCCCCCCAATCCGATATTATAGTACTGGTATAGACAGAAATTCCGTTATGTTCCAATTCTGAACGGTAGTAAATACCGGGACTTTGCAATATTTGGTTGATCACAATTCGGTATATTCCATTTACTATAGAGGTTCCAAAAGAATTCATTATAGGGATGTTTCCAATAAAAACGGTTTGTTCTTGCATATTTCTACCGGTTTTCCAAATTAAGACCGCGGGTACATATAATTCAGAAGAATATGTGAGTGATTCATACACAGCATCTCTTTCTTTTATCAAGGGCTCTACCAATTGATATGTTTCCACAAATAATTGAAATTCAATTTCTTGATCTCTATCTTCAATTTTTTGAAACTTATGAAATTCTTCCGTCAAGCCCTGATTAATGAACCTACAAAATCCCTCAAATTGTATCTGACTAAATCCAGGTATTGTGGACATTCCCTCATTTCCATTCTGGAGCATCTTAATCTGAAGTTTCCTCTTTATTGAAAAAATCCCATTATTGGCTTGGCTCACTATTCATCGAACCCTACCTATTGATCTAGCAATGATGGAATGGATATTCTGTTTACTGAATCACATAAAATTTTAGTCAACTCCATCCATATATATCATACATATGAACGGAAGCAAGACAGAGAAATGGAGGGCATTTTCGATGCAAATTCGAATTTGAGCTTGAGCCAGGTACAAATAGAAAGAAATGGAAATTGATAAAGCATTCCTGGGAAAAATTCTGTCACTTAGGCTGATGGAGTCTTTTATCGGATATCTAAATTGATCCAATTTAGACCTAATTCTTTTATTATGATATTACGATCAGGGTACAAAAAAATAAAAAATCAATGAATTCAGGATTGAATCTGCTCTCTATGAATAAGATAAAATAAAAACAGAAGAAAACAGCATAGAGTTTCTCTTTTTTTAGCACACGCAATTGAATGTTCAAAAAGGAATTCGCAAATCTTTTTTTGTTTGGTAGTAGAATTTCTAAAATACAATGGAATTGCGTACGTATATAGTCATAGGAGTCATCTTTAGGAAGTACATGCCAATATAGCTATCTAGCTATCCGTATATCACATCTTTTATCATAATTGAACTTGGTGCAACATAGGTTCGGTGGCACTCTATCATAATGTCTATCTTCTATTCATATTCAATGAAATATTCAAGCACGATGATCCTATATAGGGATAGGATATGTGCATAAGAAATAGACCCCGGCTCGGTATCCACGTATAAAAATATCTGTTCTGGAGTTTACACTGTTCTGGGGTTTACATATACACATAGATTTTCTTATAATTAGAATTAGAATTGATAATGTAATTGATAATGATTAGTCGTAAATCAATTGGATTTTGCATCCATTAAGATAATACAAATGGAGATACAAAATTAAGAGCTGTTCGCTAATTCAAAGTAAGAAAAGTAAGTAAGAGTAAAAGAGTAACTAAGTAAATAGTTAATGAAATAAAGAGTGAATTATTCTAAATTGCCCTGCATTTTACAGTCTGTGCTGTGACCGGGGCCGGGAATCTTTTCACTTTTCTATCAAATCTAGAGAAAAGTGAAAAGAGAAGGTAAGTTTTTAAGCGACGCGTGTTTTGAGATAAAATAAATCGAAGAAAAGAATAGAAACAGGATCCAATAAAAAGGAGGAATTCTTTTTTGGAAAAAGATAAGTACAATGGGATTCAAGATCCAAAAATAAAAGAAATTAAAAAATTCAAATCAAAACAAAATGAGGAGAGGAATAGAAATAGAATAGAATAATAATAAAGAAATAATAAATAGGATTCTAGAAATTCTAGAAAGATAAGAATATCTAATTTCTTTATTTCTTTATCCATTTTGGATGGAATTTGGCGGCATGGCCAAGTGGTAAGGCGGGGGACTGCAAATCCTTTATCCCCAGTTCGAATCTGGGTGTCGCCTGATCAACAAAAAAAGACTTGGAATTTCTTAATCCTGTTGATCGAACTTGACGAATCCTTGTCCCGCAAAAGCATAGGCAAGGGCTAGGTCTGTCGATACTTTATTTTGAGAACCCGTAGGGCCTATAAAAAAAAAGACTGTCATCTTTTTTCTCAAAATCTGGGTTCTGAGTGTGGCTCAAACGGGTACCAATAAATTCTGAAGCAACCCAATCTTCTTAATGATTGGTTTGGGCTATTCTGAATTGAATCAAATAAAAGAAATAGTGAGAATCATTCTGGGCATCAGAACTATGAAAGTAAGAATAAAGTAAGAAGTCGGAAATCTTGGTATACAAAGGTTCCTAAGAGACACTCCATTTTGGTAAGAAAGGATTCTAAAAAAGACTATAAAGACTCCCTAATTATTTTACACTATAACTTCCTTAATATTGAAATATTGAGGTAGTGTCTACTAACTCTGTCTGCGATGAGATTATATTGGATAGGCTGATGGTAAATTCATTTAATAATTGTGGAAAGAACTGATTTGTATCCAGACTCACTAGAGGCTCTGAGTGCTGCTCATAAATTGAATCAGAATGGTTTAACGGCTCTTCTTTTTTTTCTTATATCTTATATTTTCTTTCATTCTATTTTTCTTTATATTTGTATATTTTTTGTATATTTTATTTGATTTTTTCTTATTCTATATTTCTTTTTTTTTTCAATTCTTTCTATTTCAATAGAATTCTATTGAATAAGAAATCTAGGAAATTTTTATGAGTGGATTTATGAAATTGTTTCATAAAGAGCCGTAAGTAAGAATCCTATTTTGACTCTGCACCATTCA